TTTTAGTGGTAGGAAATGATAGTTTAAAAAAAACTATAATCTAGTTTTTTTTGTAAAAACATTGACCGGCAATCTTTCCTATATGATAAATGAATATAGGCCATAAGAAAGTATCTGGTAACTTAGATAATTCTTATTATGGTTTTTTGCATAGTGAGGGGTGAGTTACCATGTTGCTATTGTAATTTTTCTACGGGGAATAAGCTAGGGGGGCGAGAAAAAAAGTTAATGTGAAACTGTTAAATTTCAGTTAAATAAATTGTTTTTATAATATGGTTATTTATCTACTCTTATTTCTAAAAAATATACAAACTATTAAAGGATTTGAACCTTTATAAAATGTTTTCAAGACATTTACTTTCCAATCAGCCAAATAGTTAAGGTAAATTATTGTCCCATAATGCATTTGATAATGGTCAAAATATAAAAAAAGAAAAATATATTACGGTTAATACTTGTCCAATTATAATATAAGGGTCTTCTACAGGCATCCCCCCAATTCAAGTTAAAAGAAGAGATACTCTAACGAAAGATCAAAATAGGAATTTTGTTATAGGATAAAAAGATATTCTTCGGAATTTTCTTTTTTGTAAGATAGGGATAATAAATAAAATTGAAATAGATATTACTAGAGCTAACACCCCTCCTAACTTATTTGGAATAGACCGAAGGATAGCATATGCAAATAAGTAATATCATTCTGGTTTAATGTGTTCAGGGGTAACTAAGGGATTGGCCGGAATGAAATTTTCAGGATCACCTAATATATAAGGACTTATTAAATTAATAATAATTAAAATAATGATTATAATAGAAAACCCAAATATATCTTTAAAAGTGAAGTAGGGGTGAAAAGGAATTTTATCCGCATTACTACTAACTCCTAAAGGATTATTAGATCCTGTTTGATGAAGGTACAAAAGGTGGATTATAACTATTGCTGTAATAATAAAAGGGAAGAGAAAGTGTAAGGCGAAAAACCGTGTTAGAGTGGCGTTATCTACTGCGAACCCTCCCCAAATTCATTCTACTAATATACTTCCAACATATGGAATAGCTGAAAATAAATTAGTAATAACTGTTGCTCCTCAAAAAGATATTTGTCCTCAAGGAAGAACATATCCAATAAAGGCTGTGGCTATTGTTAAAAAAAGAATTATTACTCCTGTTATTCATACATGAAAAAGATTATAAGATCCGTAGTATAACCCTCGAGAAATATGTAAATAAATACATAAGAAAAAAAAAGATGCCCCATTAGCATGTAAAGTACGAATTAATCAACCATTATTCACATCACGAATGATGTGAATTATTGATTGAAAAGCTAAGCTAACATCAGAGGCATAATGCATAGCTAAAAATAGTCCTGTAAGAATTTGAATTCCTAAACAAAGCCCTAGAAGAGACCCGAAATTTCATATATATGAAATGTTAGATGGAGATGGTAAGTCTACAACTGCTCTATTAACAATTTTTAACGCAGGGTTTAATTTACGAATAGGTATTGACATTAGATTACCCGTAAAGGGCCATATTGTATTTTACTAATTTTTACTACTACTAAGAGGGTTAAAATAATATATATGGCTATTAATAATGTTACAGGTATAATTGGTCAAGAGAATATTTTTAAAATGCTAATTTTGTTAAATCTTTCGAAACCAAAAGTTCTACTTTCCAAAGTTATATTTTGTATTATTATATTTATGAAATAGCCTATTAAAGGTAAGACGGTGATTGGAATAGAAATTATAAAATTTACCTTGAATATTTCATTAGAAGCAATATTAGATATGTATATAAATAAAATTAATATACCTCCTAAAAAAACTAAAATTAATGTGTAAGAAAACCAAGGGAAATGTAGTAAGTAAAAAATAATCACAGAAATTCTAAAAGTTTGTATAATTAAAATAAAAATTATACCTAGAGGATGAAATATAAACAAAAATAATAAATTTAAAGCGAAAATTAAAAATATTAATGATATAACTATAGTCCAAAAAATAGCTTTATCTTAGGTTTACAAGACCTATATTTTTATTAAACTACATGGACAGAGATTAGTTTAAAGAAAATATAGGTTTTGGAGACCTAAGATATTTATAATATTTCTGAGATGAATTTTTTATATTTTTTACCTTTAATAATAATATTTGTAGGATTCTATATTTATATTTCTAAACGAAAACATTTGATAAGAATATTAATTAGGTTAGAATATGTAGCTTTATCAATTTTTTTTATGTTGGTAATTGTAAGAATAGTTAGTGGTTTAGAAACCTATATATCATTAGTGTTTTTAGTAGCTAGTGTTTGCGAAGGTAGGGTAGGTATAGCTATGTTAGTAGGCATAGTGCGAACTCATTCTAGCGATTATATAAATTCTTTAACAATTTTAAAGTGTTAAAATTTTTTTTAGTTTTTTTAGGGTTATTAATTATATCTTTATTCGGAGAGTTTATATTATTTATTTTTTACTTATCTTTTATTTCATTGTTTTGGATTTTAAGTTATACTTATTTTTTAAGGAGTGGTTCTTTTTTAGGTGTTGATTTCATTTCATGATTTTTAGTCTTATTAACGTATTGAATTATTTCACTAATATTTATAGCTAGTCATTCTTATAAAATTATAAATTTTTATTATGAAAAATTTTCTTTTATTATCTGTTTAATAATAATAGTTTTATATTTTACTTTTTGCACATACAATACCTTAGGTTTTTATATCTTCTTTGAAGGTTCTTTAATTCCTATTTATATTTTAATTGTTGGTTGAGGGTATCAGCCTGAACGTTTACAGGCAGGAATTTATTTATTGCTTTATACTGTATTTGCCTCTTTACCTTTATTAATTTCTATTATATATTTAAGAAATTTAACAGGAGGATATTCTTTTTTTTACACAATTTTAATATACAAAACAGGGTACATAATAAATATTTGATTTTTTTTTTCTATTTTTGCTTTTTTAGTAAAATTACCTGTTTTTTATTTCCATTTATGATTACCTAAAGCCCATGTTGAGGCTCCGGTATCTGGTTCTATAATACTAGCGGGGGTCTTACTAAAATTGGGTTGTTATGGGTTAATACGAATAATAATATTTTTTAATGGCATAATTAGTTACATTAGTAGTTTACTTGTTTCTATTGGATTAATGGGTGGTATATTAGTTAGATTTATTTGTTTACGTCAAGTGGATTTGAAATCTTTAATTGCTTATTCTTCAGTAAGCCATATGGGCTTAGCTTTAGGAGGATTAGGGAGATGGGGGATATGGGGATACAGATCCTGTCTTTACACTTGTGTAGCCCATGGATTATGCTCTTCAGGAATATTTTTTTTATCTGGAGTAATTTATGATCGTAGTGGATCTCGTAGAATCATAATTAATAAAGGCATAATCAGAGTTATGCCTAATATTTCTTTTTGGTGATTTTTAATATGTGTAGGTAACATGGCTGCTCCTATTGTTTTGAATTTAGTAGGGGAATTAGGATTACTGGGTAGGATTTTAAGATTTAGGTTTTATAGATTAATAATTTTAATAATTTTTTCTTTTATGGGGGCTGCCTATAGACTATATCTATTTTCAAGAGTCCAACACGGAGGCTATAATTTAGGTTTGAAATCTCTTATGGATGGTTCTGTACGTGAAAATTTAGTTTTATTATTACATTTTTTTCCTTTATTTTTCTTAATTTTGGAAGTAGATATAATAAGTTTATGTTTAATTAGTTTATTAAAATTTAGGTTTGTGGATCCTAAGATATATTATTTATATATTAAACAATAGTTTTAATTAGAATTTGAAATTTGATTTTTATAGTTTTTTTAGTTTTTAGTTTTATATTAATTTTTTTTGGTTCTAGATTTTTATTAATAAGAAAAAGTTTTTATATTACGTGAGAAATTTTTAATTGAGGAGGAACTAATATTAATATAATTCTTATATTGGACTGAGTATCTTTTTTTTTCTTATCTTTTGTTTTACTAATTTCCGGAAGGGTATTTTATTACTCAGGAGAGTATATGGAAGGGGAATTAAATATCTCTCGATTTATTATTTTATTGGCAGGATTTGTAATGTCAATAGGTTTTTTAATTTTAAGGCCTAATATAATTAGAATTTTATTAGGATGAGACGGTTTGGGTTTAGTATCATATTGTTTAGTAATTTACTATCAGAATTACAAATCTTTAAATGCAGGTACTCTAACTGTACTTTCTAACCGTATTGGGGATGTATTGTTTTTAATAGCGATTGTTTTTATATTAAATTATGGGGACTGAAGATTTACAAGATGAATAAGGAAAAATTATAGTCTTATTTTAGTAAGATTATTAGTAGTATTAGCTTCTTTAACAAAAAGGGCTCAAATCCCTTTCTCCGCTTGGCTGCCTGCAGCTATAGCTGCTCCAACACCTGTTTCTTCATTAGTTCATTCCTCAACACTTGTCACAGCAGGGGTATATTTAGTTATTCGCTGGGGGTGAGTTTATGATTTTTGAACAAATGAAGCTTTAATAATTTTATCTGCTTTAACAATATTTATGGCAGGATTAGGAGCCTGTTTAGAATATGACTTAAAAAAAATTATTGCTCTATCTACTTTAAGACAATTAGGGTTAATAATATTCAGAATCTCTATAGGATTAATTAAATTAGCTTTTTTTCATTTATTAATACATGCTTTATTTAAAGCCTTATTGTTTATAACTGCTGGCTGTTTAATTCATAGATTACAAGGGTGGCAAGATATCCGAAGAATAGGAAATATTATAATATTATTTCCTTTTATTAGTTCTAGATTTGTTATTTCTAATTTAGCGTTAAGAGGTATACCTTTTTTAGCAGGTTTTTATTCAAAAGACTTAATTTTAGAATTTTCTTTAATAAGGGAGTTGAATTTACTATCTTTTTTTTTACTTTTTATTTCTACGGGGTTAACGGTTTCTTATACTTTTCGATTAATTTATTATTTAGCGTTCCGAGATTATGTTTTAATTAATTCTTTAAATTCTTCAGATGGACATGGTTTAATAGTAAAATCTTGTATTATTTTGACCTTATTTTCTGTAACTTTTGGGTCTCTTATGTCTTGACTTTTAATTGACCCTTGTTTAATTTTTATACCTAAACTTATAAAGATGTTAACACCTATTGTCTGTTTAGCGGGGTTAATTATAGGATTTTTTATATCTCATTCTAAAAAAAGAGTTATAAGGTGAGACTTTTCTTTCATTAAATGATTTAGGGGCTCTATGTGATTTTTACCTTTTATTAGAGCTCAACCATTAATTAAGTTTCCTATAGATAAAGGAGATGATTCAATAAATCTAGGAGATCAAGGTTGATTGGAGATTTTAAGAGGTTTAGGCATAAGAATATTACTAACTTTAATTTCTAAATTTGTTTATCTTATTAGATTAAAAGAATATAAGTTATTCGTTTTTATTTTATGAGTTTTTTTTAGAGTTTATATTTTTTTATAATTATAATAGCTTAATAAGAGTATTGTTTTGAAGCAACAAGGGTGACAAAGTCTTATAATATGTAAATATATATATATATATTTATAATTGTATTAACTTTAGAATTAATTAATTTTAAATAGTTAGTTTTTAGTTATAACAAAATTAAATCTATAGACGAGGACACCCTCTCTTTAAAATATGTATTTATAAATCTTTGTTTAGGGTAATTAAAAGAGAGGGTGTCCTCGTCTATAGATTTACAGTCTATCACCTACTCGGCCATCTTTTAAAGCACTAGCCTTAAAGCTTCTTTATCTTTGCAAGATAATATTTTTATAAAATACAGTGCCTAAAATATAATTATAATTCTTACTCCTACGTAAAGGAAAAGGAGATGTAAGGTTACAGGTAAAATACTTTTTCAAGCCAATCCTATTAATTTATCATAACGATATCGGGGAAAGGTCCCTCGAAGCCATAAAATTAAAAATACTATAATTCTAACTTTTAGAAAAAAAATAAAATTTACTATGTTGCCTAAAAATAACGTAACTATTACAAGCCTTATAAAAATAATTATAGAGTACTCTCTTAAAAATAATAAAGCAAAAGGGCCAGCCCTGTATTCTACATTAAAGCCAGAAACCAGTTCTGACTCCCCTTCCGCAAAATCAAAAGGAGTTCGATTTATCTCTGCTATACAAGATACAATTCAAATAATACTTAGTATATACATAAAAAATAATATATAAAAAAATTCTTGATATTCTAAAAATTCTTCTAGACTATACTCTCCTACTAAAATAATAAATGATAATAAAACTAAAGCTAAACTAACTTCATAAGAGATAGTTTGTGCAACTGCACGTAATCTACCTAATAATGCATATTTTGAATTAGAGGATCATCCTGCAATTATTAAAGGATAAACTCCCACACATAAAACACATAAAAATAAAAACAGCCCATACTCAAAATCAAAATAACCAACAGAAAAGGGAACTAAAACTCACAAGAATAGTGCTAAAAAAAATATAAAAATAGGAGAGAAAAAATATAAATTATAATTAGTGATTAATGTTCATCTTTGACCTTTAGTAAATAATTTTAATGCATCAGAAAATGGTTGTAAAATACCTACTAGGCCCAGTTTATTAGGACCTTTTCGAATTTGAATATAGCCTAATATCTTGCGTTCTAATAACGTTAGAAAAGCCACAGAAATTAAAACAAGTAATAAAACTAATAAATAGTATAAAATAACAATAATTATAAATTAAGAAGTTTTAATTCTTATTTTTAGATTCTAAATCTAATACAATTATCTGCCAAATTTATATAAATGTAATTAAATAACCTCCTTCAATAATAAAATTTATATTTAACTGGTCCTTTCGTACTAAGTTAAATTAAAAGTCTTTAAAGATAGAAACCAACCTGGCTCACGCCGGTCTGAACTCAGATCATGTAAAATTTTAATGGTCGAACAGACCATGTTAAAGAACTTCTACACCCTTTACAAATTTTAATCCAACATCGAGGTCGCAAACCTTTTTGTCGATTAGGACTCTAAAAAAAGATTACGCTGTTATCCCTAAGGTAATTTTTCCTTTAATCTTTTTTAAAGGATCAAAGATATTTCAGAAAAAATAATTAAACTTAAGAGTTTTATTTATCTTAACGTCGCCCCAACGAAATAAAATATTAAAAAAGATTTTTTCCTTCTAATTAATCTAAATTAACTTATTATAAAATTCTATAGGGTCTTCTCGTCTTTTAAAATTATTTAAGCCTTTTCACTTAAAAGTTAAATTCAATATTTAATTATAAAAAAAGTCCATTTCTCGTTAAACCGTTCATACCAGTTTTCATTTAAAAAACTAATGATTATGCTACCTTAGCACAGTCAATATACTGCGGCTCTTTAAAAATCAGTGAGCAGGCCCTACTTCCTATAAAAGGAAGAAATGTTTTTGATAAACATTCGGAAATGTCTTTTGCCGAGTTCTTTTATAATTTTTCATTTTTCAGATTTTATTAATTAATTTAATAAAAAAAAAATATTATAATCTACTAATATTATCATTTTCACTTTCTTAAATAATTAAAATAATAGACCTAATAAAATATTAATAAAATTTAAATCATATTCTTCTATTTATAATTTATAAAAATACTAAGCCAATTCTAAGCCTAATAAAATTTTATAATTAAATTAATTATATAAAAAAATTATAGAGCTTATCCCCTAAAATTTAAAAATATATTTATAAAAACAAAAATTGATTTTTCTCAATATTTTAATCTAAAATTATTTCTTAGGTTACTAGATATAAACAATAATGAAAAGTTTTTCACTTCTAAAAAATTATATTATATTATTATAATACATAAACATAAATAATTTTTTAAATCTATTGTTTTCGAGATAAAATTATAAATTTATATTTAAATAATCACTAATACAAAAGGTACCTTCATTAAATAGTTCTATAATTATATAAAATTTTTATTTCATAATTCCTTCACAGTACTTATAAAATATAGTAATAATTAATTTCAAAAAAAATACTTTCTTAATAATTTCTTAAATTTTTATTTATTTTAACTATAGCCTTTATAGAAAATCTTGTTTATACAAGTTACTTTTCAGTGTAAATGAAGTGCTTTAAGCTTATTTTCTCAAGTACAATTTCCATTACACTTACCTTGTTACGACTTATCCCTTGCGAGAGCGACGGGCGGTGTGTACACATAATAGTGCCGTTATCAAATATTTTTAAAATTACTATTAAATCCACCTTCTAAAAATCATTTAAAAATTTTTTTCGTTTAATTCATTAATTGTAACCCACTTTAAACTTTTATATTAGCTGCACCTTTACTTGAAGTAATTATTTTAAATATTATTGCTAATTTTCTAATAAAACTAGCATACAACAGCGGTATACAAACTGATTGCCAATAAAAGTAAGGCCTTCGTGGTCTATCGTTTATTAAGCAGGTTCCTCTAAATGGTTTATTATGCCGCCAAATCCATTAAATTTCTAAAAATATAATATTCTAGGCATTATTAAAAAAAGTAACAGGGTATCTAATCCTGGTTCAAATTTTTATTTATTAAACTTTAATTAAAAAAAAATTCCTTCTCTATAAAATTTTACTTAATATAGAAAGAAAATAATATTATGATTATTAAAGTTATAGCCTATAAAAAGATTTAATTTTAAAGATAGTGTATAACCGCGGATGCTGGCACACCATTACCCTCCTATAAACCATAAGCTAAATAAAACATAAATTTATTACATAATATTAATCACTGAAATTTTCCGTATTTAATTTATAAACTCTTATATTCTTGAATAAACTTACATGTGAAACTATGGATGTAATTAAAATACAACATGGACCTAAGAGATTAAATAAAAATAAGTTTATAAAATTTTTTATTTAAAACTAAATAAGTAGCCATATTTAAAAAACCCACTTTCATATTATAAAAACAATTTATTTAACTGAAATTTAACAGTTTCACATTAACTTTTTTTCTCGCCCCCCTAGCTTATTCCCCGTAGAAAAATTACAATAGCAACATGGTAACTCACCCCTCACTATGCAAAAAACCATAATAAGAATTATCTAAGTTACCAGATACTTTCTTATGGCCTATATTCATTTATCATATAGGAAAGATTGCCGGTCAATGTTTTTACAAAAAAAACTAGATTATAGTTTTTTTTAAACTATCATTTCCTACCACTAAAATTAATAATAATTTTAAATTATAAGCACAATAAAATTTTTATTGTTTTTAATAATAAAAGAAAAATTAATTTATGAACCTATTTATATAATATATAGATATAATTTATATTATTTAAACAAAATGCCTGAAGTTAAAGGATTACTTTGATAGAGTAAATAATGTGTTTTCACTTTTGTTAAAAAAAGATAAGCTATATAAGCTTTTGGGCTCATACCCCAACGAAAGTGAGAACACTTCTTTTTATTTATTAATTTATTATAAGATCAAATTTAAACTTAATAAATTTTAATATTCATCAAATTTCTGATAATTTTTGTTGTATAATTTTTAGAAATAAAGAAAATGTTACTCTAGGCAAAGGATTAGATTAGAAGTCTAATTTAAATCATTTTCTAACTTTGAAATTTTTTAATTTTTCTCATCAACGAAAATGAAGCGTGTTTCATACACTACAAAGGTAAAGTAGGATGAATTTTCATCTTCTTTTGATTGCAGGTCAATTATTTAAAACTTCTACTTCCTTAGTTAAAAAAATTTTTATCTAATCATTAACAGTGATTTTGCTTGTATTAGCTATAACTAAAAGTAGAGGCCTTAAGGCCTAAGGGAGGGCCGAAACCAACTGTAAAATTACTTTCTACTTAAGTAATTCAATCTAAGGTTCCCTCTTTTCATTCGTAATATAATCCTAAAGTAACAAACATTAAAAATCTTATACTAATAATTAATCAATGTAATGGAGGATTATTAAATAAAATTATTCCTAAGGGAAGTAGAATAGAAATTTCAATATCAAAAATTAAAAATAAAATAGCAATTAAAAAAAAACGAATTGAGAATGGTGAACGTGGAGATTTTGAGGGGTCAAAACCACATTCGAACGGTGAAGTTTTTTCTCGGTCATTAAATGTTTTTTTAGATAAAACTACTGAAATAAGGATTAATAAAATTCTAATAAAAATAGCTAAAATAAATCTTAATAAAGTTGCTTTAATACTTAATCTAAAAATAGACCTTTAGATTGGAAGTCTAAAATACTTTTTATACTAATTAAGTACCCTCCTCATCAATAAATAGAAACATAAAGAAATAGTCATACTACATCTACAAAATGTCAATATCAAGCCGCTGCTTCAAACCCGAAATGATGTGATTGTGAAAAGTGATTATTTATTAATCGATATAAGCAGATTAAAAGAAATGTAGACCCAATAATTACATGTAAGCCATGGAATCCTGTGGCTACAAAAAAAGTTGAACCATAAACAGCCTCTGAGATAGAAAATGGCGCTTCTATGTACTCGTATCCTTGAATTAAAGTAAAATAAATTCCTAAAATAATAGTAAAAAATAAAGATTGAGTAGCTTGAGAATGATTTTTATTTATAATGGCATGATGAGATCATGTAATTGTGACACCTGAAGCTAATAAAATAGCAGTATTTAATAAAGGAACCTGAAAAGGATTAAAAGGTTGAATTCCTATAGGAGGTCATAAGGTGCCAATCTCTACTGAAGGGGCCAATCTTGCATGAAAAAATGCTCAAAAAAAAGATAAAAAGAAAAAAACTTCTGAAACAATAAATAGAATTATTCCTCAACGGAGATTAGTAGAAACTAGAGATCTGTGAAGTCCTTGTAAAGTGCCCTCACGAGAAATATCTCGTCATCATTGATAAGAAGAAGACAAAATAATTATTATACCTAATATTAAAATATATAACCTATTATAATGAAATCAATAAGAAAGTCCTACTGTTATAGTAAAAGCTCCTATAGAGGCTGTTAAAGGTCAAGGGCTTATTTCAACCATGTGAAATGGGTGGTGTTGGTGAGTTGACATTAAACCTCTCTAGCATACAAAGTAGATAATGTTACAAATACATAAGCTTGAATTATTGCTACAGCAGCCTCTAAAATAAATAAACAGAATTGAACTAAAATAGTAGGAATTAAAGATATTATTCTTCTCCTTACTATTCTTTCTCCTAATAAAATTAGGATTAAATGTCCTGCTGTTAAATTAGCTGCCAAACGAACAGATAGTGTAATAGGTCGGATAATGTTTCTAATTGTTTCAATTATTACTATAAAAGGTATAAGAACTACAGGAGTACCTAAAGGTAAAAGATGGGCAAATATATGATTAGTATTATTAATTCAACCAAATATTATAAATGAAATTCAAATAACTAAAGCTATTGAAAGAGTTACAGACATATGAGCAGTCCTTGTAAATGTATAAGGCATAAGTCCAAACACATTATTAATTAAGATAAAAATAAATAGTGAAGAAAATATTAATATATTTTTTGTTTTTTTAAATAAAGGTCTAAGTTCTTTAAATAAATAATTGAGAATAGTAAAATAAATTAATAATGGTTTAGATTTTATAAATCAAAATAAAGGAAAAAAAATAATGAAAAAAATAAATATTCTTAACCAATTTAACTGATAAGAAAATGTAGAAGATATTGGATCAAAAGAAGAAAATAAGTTAGTTATCATAATCAAGTTAAAATTTTATTTTCTTTTTTCAAATTAAAAGAATTTGAAGGAATTAAATTAATATGAAAATAGATTAGACTTATAATAAATATAATAAACACAATTATAATTATAAAAATATTAAATCATAAAATAGGGGATATGTGAGGGATAGAAATTTACTATAGAAGTAACTTTAATTTGACAAACTAATATTATATTTAACTAAAATTTCTATTCATAATTTAAAATAAAATTCATAAAATTTTTTATTGAAATTCTTTCAATTACAATAGGCATAAAGCTATGATTTGCTCCACAAATTTCTGAACATTGACCAAATATCAATCCTGGACGATTAATTATGAATGTAATTTGATTTAATCGTCCTGGCACTGCATCTACTTTCACTCCTAAGGAAGGAATAGTTCAAGAATGAATTACATCTGTAGAAGAAATTAATATTCGCACATAAGAATTTATCGGCACTACTATACGATTATCCACCTCAATAAGTCGAAATTGGTTATTTTCTAACTCTCTTAAAGGTAGTATATAAGAATCAAATTCAATATCTTTAAAATCTGTGTATTCATAAGATCAGTATCATTGATGTCCTATAGATTTAATAGTTAAAGAAGGATTATCATATTCATCTAAAAGGTACAATAAATGTAAAGAAGGTAATGCAATAAAAATTAAAAGTAAAGCAGGAGCTACAGTCCAAATAATTTCGATTAAATGACCTTCCAATAAAAATCGATTAATTATAGAATTAGAAAACATAGTAAAAATTACATACCCTACCAGGGTTGTGACTAAAGTTAAAATTAATATAGAGTGGTCATGAAATAAAATTAATTCTTCTATTATAGGGGAAGCCCTATCTTGGAAATTTAATTGTGATCAAGTTGACATTTTCTGAAAAAAGATATTCTTTATATATAGATCTTAAATCTATAGCACTATTCTGCCATATCAGAAATTATTTTACATAAAATAATGGTAACTCATCATACCTGTGAAAATGAGGAGGAGTAGTGTGGGCTCAATCTAAGTTTGAAGATAAATTTTGCCTATAAAAAGTTGGACGTTTTGATACTAAAGCTTCTCAAATAATATAAATAAAACCTAAAGCTCTAATAAAAGAAAGAGTTGAGCCTAAAGAAGAAACAATATTTCATATAGTATAAGCGTCAGGGTAATCTGAATAACGTCGAGGCATTCCTGCTAATCCTAAAAAATGTTGCGGAAAAAATGTTAAATTTACACCTAAAAACATAGAAACAAAGTGAATTATTAATCATTTATCTTTTATAGTTACTCCTGTTATCAAAGGAAATCAGTAAACTGCTCCTGCTATAATGCCAAATACCGCTCCTATAGATAAAACATAATGGAAATGAGCAACTACATAATAAGTATCGTGAAGAACAATATCTAAAGAAGAATTTGCTAATACTACTCCTGTCACCCCTCCTACTGTAAATAAAAATAAAAATCCTAATGATCATAAAAGAGGAGGACTTATAGAAATTTGTATACCATGTAAAGTTCTTAACCATCTAAAAACTTTAATTCCTGTAGGAATAGCAATAATTATTGTGGCTGATGTAAAATAAGCTCGAGTATCTACATCTATCCCTACAGTAAATATATGATGTGCTCACACCACAAATCCTAAAATTCCAATAGAAATAATAGCATAAATTATTCCCAAATTACCAAAGGATTCTTTTTTTCCAGATTCTCTCGCGACAATATGGGAGATTATACCAAATGCTGGTAAAATTAAAATATATACTTCAGGATGTCCAAAAAATCAAAATAGATGTTGATAAAGAATTGGGTCTCCTCCCCCTGTAGGGTCAAAAAATGATGTATTAAGATTACGGTCTGTTAATAATATTGTGATAGCTCCTGCCAGTACTGGCAAAGAAAGAAGTAATAGAATTACAGTTACAAATACCCTTCAGACAAATAAAGGAATTCGATCTAGGGTTAAAGTCTCAGATCGTATATTAATTACCGTAGACATAAAATTAATAGCTCCTAAAATTGAAGATGCTCCAGCTAAATGTAATGAAAAAATAGTTAAATCAACTGAAGCTCCAGAATGGGCAATATTTCTAGCTAAAGGAGGATACACTGTTCACCCAGTTCCAGCTCCCGCTTCTACTAAAGACCCTCTAATTAAAAGTATTAAAGCAGGCGGTAATAATCAGAATCTTATATTATTAAGCCGTGGAAAAGCCATATCAGGAGCCCCCAATATTAAAGGTAAAAGTCAATTTCCAAATCCTCCAATTATAATAGGTATAACTATAAAAAAAATCATAATAAAAGCATGTGCAGTAACAATTACATTATAAATTTGATCATCTCCAATAAATCTTCCCGGTTGACCTAATTCTACTCGAATTAATATTCTTAAACCGGTCCCTATTATAGCAGACCAAGCACCAAAAATTAAATATAATGTTCCAATATCTTTATGGTTTGTAGAAAATAATCATTGTCGCATTAATAATGTTTGGGTATTCCCAATTGAAGCTTTGAAGGCTACTGGTTTTTTTAACCTAAAACATTATCTAAAAATTATAAGTAATGGAATAATTCCAAATACAGATATTATATTTAAGATAAATAATGCAGGATATTTTTTTAATTCTTTAAATAATCTATATCAATTCAATTTATAATCACATAAAGAAAAAGAACTAAAACATAAACGTGTATAGAAAAATAAAGTAATTAAACTAGAAAAAATTAAAAATCTTATTAATAAAGGAGTTTTTATTAAAATATAAAAAGAGATAAGCTTAGGATAAAATCCTATTAAAGGAGGTAAACCTCCTAAAGATAAAAGATTAGTAGAAGAAATAATTTTTATATTTATATTTTCTCTATTTAATAACTGTGAAAAATAATTAAATTTTATAATTCAAAATCTAATAATAATAACAAAAGTGATAATAGAATATAAAATAAAATACAAAAATCACAGGTCTCTTTCTTTATATATTACCCCTATTATTCAACCTAAATGAGAAATAGAAGAATATGCAATAATTTTTCGTAAAGAAGTTTGATTAAGTCCAGAAATAGCACCAACTAAAGCAGATGAAATAGAAAAAAAAATTAAGATATCTGAATAAAATATGAGAGATATAATAATTAAGGGAGCTAACTTTTGTCAAGTAGTAATAATTAGTCTATTAATTCATCTTAATCCTCTTATTACCTCTGGAAATCAAAAATGAAAGGGAGGCATCCCTAATTTTGTAGCTAAAGCCATTATTAACCTAATTTGTAAAATATCTCTAACATAATTTCTTGAATAAATATAATATATTAAAAATGAAATTATGATTACTAGAGAAGCAATAGCCTGAATTAAAAAATACTTAAGGGCAGCTTCACTTCTTTTCTTATTATTTTCTGTTCTAACAATAATGGGAATAAATGATATTAAGTTAATCTCTAAACCCATTCAAGCACCAAATAAAGAATTCGAAGAAAATGTTACTATAGTTCCTATAATTAAAAAAAAAGAATAAAATTTTACAGGATAAATTTGATATATAAAAAAGAAATGTTTAACATTATAATAGGATTTAACCTAAAGTATATACTAATCTTTATAGGATTGTTTAATTTATTTATAATAATTAGTGTAAAGGCACATTTCAATTTGAATGAAAGAGAAGTAGTGTAATTCTACTACTATTAATTAAACAGGTCTAAAAAAACATTTTCATTAGCTTAATTATAAAGCATTAAATTTTTAATTTAAAAATAAGTGTAACTTATGAAGAA